CTCTCTTGATCTGTAACTCAATACAGAAATCAATGGGGTCTCTCAAGTTAGCTATAGGTTGTGTCGTATCAACGATTTCTACGGAAGGTGGTAAGATTATATCTTGAGCGGTTATGTATCTAGGACCTTTGACGCAAATTGATGCGTCTCTAACTCCATAGAGATTACTTCTCAATACAATTTCTTTCAAATTTAGTAAAATTTCTTGTATGGATTCTTCAATACCTACTATTGTAGAATATTCGTGTGGCACGTTCCCAAATTTTGCGCGTGTGATACATGTTCCTTCTATTTCTCCAAGTAAAGCTCTTCGCAAGGCAATACCGACAGTATCCGCTTGACCTTTTCTAAGTGGAGACAGAATGAAACGACCATAATAAAGACGCTTACTATCTACTCTTGATTCAACACACTTCCACTGTAGTGTTTGGGTGGATCCTGTTACCTCCTCTCGAACCATAATAGATTAGTATTTATTTGATCATTGAATCGTTTATTTCTCTTGAAAGCGGTTTAATTCTTTTACAGACGTCTTTTTTTAGGAGGTCGACATCCATTATGCGGCATAGGTGTTACATCGCGTATACAACTTAACCGTACACCACTTTTAGCAATGGCTCGTAATGCGGCATCTCTTCCGCTACCAGCCCCTTTTACCATAACTTCTGCTCGTTGCAAACCCACTGTACGAATAGCATCTACTGCTGTTCTTTGACCGGCATAGGGTGATGCTTTTCTTGAGCTTTTGAATCCACAAGTACCTGCGGAGGACCAGAAAACCACCCGACCTTGTGGGTCTGTAACAGTTATAATGGTATTGTTGAAACTGGCTTGAACATGAATAACCCCTTTTGTTATTCTACGTGCACTCTTCCGTAAACTAAAACGGGCATTCCTACGCAAACCAATACGCACTTTCTTACGTGAACCTATTTTTGGTATAGCTTTTGTCATATTTTATTATCTCATAAATATGAGTTAGAAATAACAAAAAGAAAAAAAGATACAAAGATATCCGTTTCAGGGTTAAATATATCCTTTACTTTCATTTTTTGATTCGGAATTTGGACATTTCTGTGGGTACTTTTTTTTACTTTTTAGAAAGGAAAGCTCCTTTTTCGAAAGATTACCCCTGTCTTTGTTTATGCTTCGGATTGGAACAAATGACTCTAATTCGCCCATGCCTACGAATCAGTCGACATTTTGTACAAATTTTACGAACGGAAGCTCTTATTTTCATATTTAGGTATTCCTTTCTTAAACTATGAATCTACTCTTTGGGAAAAAATAAGCTTCTTCACTTAAATTTTGAACTTTGGAATTTATTATCCTAGAAAAACCTAATCCTTTGAATCTTTGGTATCCTTCAAATCTTCAGTATCCTTCGAGTCTTCGGTACGCTTCGAATCCTTATGGGGAAGTCTATAAATTATACGCCCCTTGCTTGAATCATAACGACTTACTTCAATTTTGACCCTATCCCCCATCAGTATTCGTATAGAACTAGACCGGATTTTTCCTGAAATATAGCCCAGGATGATGGTGTCATTCTCTAAGCGAACTCGGAACATTCCGTTGGGTAGGGCTTCCGTAACTAAACCTTCGAAAGTAACTTTTGCTTCTCTCGGGTTTTTTTTTTCTCTCCTATTTTTTTTTTCTGTCATATTTTTTCTCCTATTTTTCTATTTGCATTTTCAAAATAGGAAGTTCGAGATAGAATTCGGGTACTATAGGCGGGGCCATTACCATATATAACATAAGACTTCTCCCCCAATTCTGTTTAGTCGAGCTTCTCGATCTGTCATTATACCTTGAGAAGTAGAAAGAATAGCAATTCCCATTCCGCCCAAAACCTTAGGAATTCCTTGATAGTTAGCATAAATTCGTAAGCCAGGTCGGCTGATACGCCTTAAAAAGGTTCTAGTTCTATATATTCCCTTTCTAGTCCTTCTCTTTTGATGTCGCAAAGTTGAAACCAAGAAATATCTGTTACTTTCTTGATGTTTCCGAACACTTTCAATAAAGCCCTCTCGTAGAAGTATTTTAACAATGTTTTCGGTAATATTTGTAGATACTACTCGAACAGTTCCTTTTTTACTCATGTCTGCGTTTCTTATAGAGGTTAGTAAATCAGCAATAGTGTCCTTGCCCATAAGACTCTAATTCTAGGTTCCTCCTAATTTTTAGATAATCAACATGTTTTCCTTTTTGTTTTTATTTTGGATTTTAAAGCATATACGTAAAACACAATCCACTCAATTTTTTCTTTGATCTATATCTCATCTACTTTATTTATAATACTTCAGGAGCTAATGAAACTATTTTAGTAAAATTCAATTCTCTCAATTCCTCGGCAATCGCGCCAAAAACTCGAGTTCCTTTTGGATTTCCTTTTTGATCAATAATAACTGCTGCATTGTCATCATAGCGTATTATTATACCGTCTTCACATTTGAATTCTTTACATGTACGTACAATTACAGCTCGAATTACTTCGGATCTTTCTAGAGGCATTTGGGGCACTGCGTCTTTGATTACAGCAACAATAACATCACCAATACGAGCATATCGCTGATTACCAGCAGCTCCTATGACTCGAATACACATCAATTTTCGAGCTCCACTGTTATCCGCTACATTTAAAAGGGTCTGAGGTTGAATCATATTATTTGGATTTCAATTTGTTATTTCACTGCAAAGGAATGAAAGATATATCGTCTCTCCAGAAGGAAAACCTGGGGTTTTTTCTCTTTAATACTCCTTTTTTTGGGGGGTTCTATATCTCTAATCTAAGAAATTGGCTTCGTATGGGCATTTTACTGGCAGCTATGGAGATAGCTGCTCTAGCTATAGTTTCAGATACCCCGCTCAGTTCATAAAGTATTCGACCTGGTTTAACAACGGCTACCCAATATTCGGGGGATCCCTTTCCTGAGCCCATACGTGTTTCTGTGGGTCTTAGTGTAACCGGTTTGTCGGGAAATATACGTACCCATAGTTTTCCACCACGACGTGCATATCGTGTCATTGCTCTTCGTCCTGCTTCTATCTGTCTCGCTGTAATCCAAGCGGGTTCAAGTACTTGAAGAGCATATCTACCAAAACAAATACGATTGCCTCGACAGGATTTTCCCTTCATTCTTCCTCTATGTTGTTTACGAAATCTAGTTCTTTTGGGGTTATAGTCGATGGTTCTTTTTTAGTTCCATCTCTACTGCAAAACTGGACATGAGAGTTTCTTCTCATCCAGCTCCTCGCGAATGAAATGAGAAAGCGTGCAAATTTCTCTAATTCCATAATATTCAAAAATATTACGGATAGATACACATCAATATATAATAGAATAGGTTTTTTTATTTTGCATTTCTTAAAATAGAAAAATATATAGTCAAGAAAGAAGATCTAGAATATATCCAAATTCTATATTTGTATAGAATGTAATCTTTCTTTTTTATAAGGAATATCCTTATTTTTACCCTTATTGAATCATAGTAAAGTATTCTAATCCAATAAGGATTTCGCGGGCGAATATTTACTCTTTCTTGTCTTATTTGTTAATTTATAACCTTATCAAATAAAGCAATTTTTTTGGTTTGTTCCGCCATCCCACCCAATGAAGTATTAGGATTCTTTTCAAGAAAATCAATCCTATGCAGTCATAGGTTTTGTCGTTCCCACAGCTTCTCCTTTAATGGTTAGGTTTGAATCCTGCAACGGAGCTTCCAAACTTTCCGAGTTAATTTTCTCAGTTTTATTAACCTGGGCTGCTCTTTATTATTGTTTTAAATTTTTATTTATTGTTTCACAAAATTACGATTTTAAATTCTCTCTTATTTTTATTATTTTATTATATTGATGCTTTATCACATTGCCTTTTATGATGTAATTCATAGACCATACACATTGGAATCTTATATCTTTTTTATTCTTCTTCCTTCTATCTATCATCCCTCCTTTTATCCACATCCCTTTAGTTTTGTTTCACAACCTAGAATCCGGTTTCTTTTTTAGAGAAAAAAATGCAGTTGCTACAACTATATGATAGATCTACTCATTTATGATAGATGTATTTATTCACATAGTCACTGTTTCTTTGTTAGGATCTCGACAATACGAAGCAATAGGTTGGTTATTAGTTAATTTTCTATAATTACTAAGTTTTTTCCATTTTTAGTAGGGTTCGCTCAATTTTTTTGTTTTTTTTTTGAATTTCCATTTTTTACCCTAAAGAAAAAACTAACGAGTCACACACTAAGCATAGCAATTATATTAAAAGATTTATCAATTTTCATTAAATCTTATAGAAAGAGGTATAATTTCTTCTTTTTTCTGGGATTTTTGGATCTTGTCTTTTTTATTCTATCACTGGCCAGAATGAGAAAACAAGGTTAGTTATTCTTCTTCTACGAATATCCAAATTTTTACACCTAATACTCCATAGATAGTTCGAATTGGATAGCAGCAATAATCAATTTTAGCGCGAATTGTTTGGAGGGGAAGTCTACCCTTTTTGATGCATTCGGCACGTGCAATTTCTTTCCCTCCTAGACGGCCTGCAATTTTTATTTTTACTCCCTTTATATCTGCTTTTTTAGTTAATTCAATGGCTTTTTTCATTGCCTTTCGGAATGAAACTCTATTTTTTAATTGGAAAGCTATATATTCTGCAAGAATGTTAGGTTGTCTATAAGGTTCTTTAACTTTTTCAATAGCAATATTAAGTCTCTGGTTTACAGAATTCACTTCCTTTTGGATATCCTTTTCTAATTCTTCGATTGCTCCTTTTTTCTTTAATAAATTGGGGAATCCAATATGGATTATAACGTGAATTGTATCGATTTCTTTTTGAATTTCTATATGTGTAATTACTTCGGAACTTGAGTCTGATTCTATTTTTCTATTCGAGCTTTTTTTCCTATTCTTTTGTATATAGTTCTTGATACAATTCCTTATTTTTTTATCTTCTTGTAGACCTTCAGAATAATTTTTGGGTTGTGCGAACCAAAAGGAATGGTGATTTTGGGTTGTACCAAGTCTGAAACCGAGTGGATTTATTTTTTGTCCCATATTTTTCTATTCTATTTTTTTTTTTTATTGGGAATCGAAATCTTAGGTTGATCTAAAAGTTATTTAGATTTCTTTACTATATTTAGTACAATTGTTATATGACACATGGTTTTTTTTATAGGATAACCACGTCCTCGAGCCCGAGGTCTGAATTTTTTCATAATAGTACTCCTATTCACTTCGGCTTTTGTTATGAATAAATTAGCTTTGTCGAAATCCCTATAGTGAGTAGCATTTGCTGCTGCCGAATAAACCAACTTTAAGATGGGATAAGATGCTCGATAAGGCATGAGGTTCAGTATCATAATGGTTTCCTCATAGTAACGCCAGCGAATCTCATCAAGAACTCTTTGTGCTTTAAAAACAGACATATGTATGCGTTTTTGTGCTTTGAAAACCCGTTCGAACTTAAGTAGACGATCAGTTGGAACTTTTCTTGCGAGTTTCCGTAGCCCGTTCTTCTTCTTCTTTATCCTAGGGATATACTTTACCAATTTGAAACTTGTCATAAATAAGGTTATTCCCCGCCTACCTTTACTTTATTTGAATCCTATAAATTTTGTTTATTCTGAATCTTTCTATTCTGAATTCAGTTAACGACGAGATTTAGTATCCTTTCTTGCACTTTCATAACTCGTGAAATGCCGAGTAGGCACGAATTCCCCCAATTTGCGACCTACCATAGGATTTGTTATATAAATAGGTATATGTTCCTTTCCATTATGAATCGCGATTGTATGGCCAACCATTGCGGGTAGAATGCTAGATGCCCGGGACCACGTTACTATTGTTTCTTTCTCCTCCTTCATATTGACCTTTTCGATTTTTGTCAATAAATGACGAGCTACAAAAGGATTCGTTTTTTTTCGTGTCACAGCTGATTACTCCTTTTTTCATTTTAAAGAGTGGCATCCTATGTCCACTATCTCGATCGAGGTATGGAGGTCAGAATAAATAGAATAATGATGAGTGGAAAAAAGAGAAAATCCTTTAGCTGGATAAGGGGCGGATGTAGCCAAGTGGATCAAGGCAGTGGATTGTGAATCCACCATGCGCGGGTTCAATTCCCGTCGTTCGCCCATCGCATTATTGCAATGCAATTTTCCATATTCCTAGTTACGTATTTACTTACGGCGACGAAGAATAAAACTATCACTATATTTTTTCCTTTTCCTAGTTCTTCTTCCAAGCGCAGGATAACCCCAAGGGGTTGTGGGTTTTTTTCTACCAATGGGGGCTTTCCCTTCACCGCCACCATGGGGGTGGTCCACAGGGTTCATAACTACCCCTCTTACTACGGGGCGTTTACCTAGCCAACACTTAGATCCGGCTCTACCCAAACTTTTTTGGTTCACCCCAACATTACCCACTTGTCCGACTGTTGCTAAGCAGTTTTGGGATACCAAACGGACCTCCCCAGATGGTAATCTTAAAGTGGCCAATTTACCCTCTTTTGCAATCAGTTTCGCTACAGCACCTGCTGCTCTAGCTAATTGCCCACCCCTTCCACGTGTGATTTCTATGTTATGTATGGCCGTGCCTAAGGGCATATCGGTTGAAGTAGATTCTTCTTTTTTCTCAAAAAACCCCTTCCCAAACTGTACAAGCTTCTTCCAAAGCATACGGCTTTCTAGATGTATATGACGATCTCTAGACAGATGGATCTTATATGAATCGTATGATGAAGTACCACATGAGTGGATATATAGAAAAGGAATCCAAATCTGCCGAATCGCTCATGTTATGATCTTCTACATCCTAGGTCTCCGCGTTCCGTCATCTGGCTTATGTTCTTCATGTAGCATTCAGATCGAATGACTCTATGAAATTACGTCGATACTTCCACATATTATGGGTAACGTAGGAGACATCCCTATTTTCACCCGGGGGTCTTAATTACCACTGCTTAGCTTTCAATTCGCCTCTGACCATCAAATTAAATGTGAATAACCCGTCCTCCTCTCTTTGAAACAAGGGGCGCTTCCGGTTCTGTGCGTGCTTCAAACAATTTTGTCTTCTCCATATTACCATATCTCTAGAGTCAATAATTTTCTATGAGGAACTACTGAACTCAATCACTTGCTGCCGTTACTCAACAGTTTTCTGTTGAGGTCTATCCCGTAGAGGTAGTCAAATTGGATCAGTGATCGATTTCTAGGTTTCGTCGTAAACCTAATTGGTTACTTCCAATTACGTAAATCAATAGTTCAAACCGCACTCAAAGGTAGGGCATTTCCCATTGATATAGGAACTTTTGTACCAGAAACAATAGTATCTCCAATTATAGCCCCTCTGGGGTGTAAAATATATCTCTTCTCACCATCCCCATAGTGTATGAGACAAATGTATGCATTTCGATTAGGGTCGTATTCTATGGTTACGATTCTACCAGATATGTCTTTTTGATTCCGTCGAAAATCGATTTTACGGTATAGGCGCTTATGACCTCCCCCTCTATGCCTTGCGGTAATGATTCCTCTGGCATTACGACCTTTACCACAACGGTGCCGTCCATGGATCAATTTATTTCGTGGATTGGATTTCACTTGCCTGTCTACGGTTCCCTTGCGTGTGCTCGGGATAGGTGTTTTGTATAAATGTTTCGCCGTATTATTAAGTATTCTCCTTTAGTTCTTTTCTCTATCTAGAAGTGGAATAGAATAACCCGGTTGAAGGGTAATGATCATACGTCTGTAATGCATTGTATGTCCCAGAATAGGTCCCATTCTTCTACCCTTTCCGGGTAGTCGATGGCTATTCACAGCTACTACCTTAACACCAAAGAAGAGCTCGACCCAATGCTTTATTTCTGTCTTAGTGAATCCCGATTCGACATTAAAAGTATATTGATTCTTTCCCAATAAACGAAGACTCTTTTCTGTAAATACTGCGTATTTGATTCCATCCATAAATCGACTTTCCCTCCTATGCTCTGAGTTCCAGTATCGATAAGAATTCGAGTTCTTATTGTTCTTATGTTATGGTATGAATATACCATACCAATTCGTTATGTATGGATGATGGATGAGATTCCATGGATAGAGAGAGAGCCAGTTCCAATAGACTTATGGAACGTTCCCGTTCGCGTGCATCCAGCAGGAATTGAACCCGCAAATTTACCAATTATGAGTTGGGCGCTTTAACCATTCAGCCATGGATGCTTAACAGGGATCATCGTACATCGTAAATAACCAATTTTCATATAGAAAGACATATCATAGAAAAATGAAATCAAAATATTCGGAGATGGCAAATATTCGGAGATGACTATGAAAACACCTCTCTGGATCCTCGAATTGAAAGAGAGATTGAGAGGGATCAAGAATCCTAATTCTCGCTATTTGGAATGGATCCAATTCTATTGAGTCTGACTCATAGTGATCATTTCTCTTTAGCAAAGAAGGACCTTGGTTATCAAAGGATTGAACAACCGGGATCCATTTACTTATGATACCTACTTGACATTGCTAACAAGGATCTAATGAATTATGAGTTTAATAGATCCTCTTTAGCAGAAAGACGTATATTCCTTGCTCATTATCAGACAATCACTTATTCCCAAACCTCGTGTGGGGCTAATCGTTTTCATTTACCATCTCATGGAAAACCCTTTTCGTTCCGCTTAGCCCTATCGGGTATTTTAGTGATAGGTTCTATAGGAACTGGACGATCCTATTTGGTCAAATACCTAACGAAAAATTCCTATTTTCCTTTCATTAAGGTACGAGGGCTTCTTATTCCACAAGAACGAAAGCACCTTTTCATTCTTTCATATACTAGTAGGGGTTTTTACTTGGAAAAGACAATGTTCCATACTAAAGGATTCGGGTCCATAACCACGGGTTCCAGTGCATTAGATCTTGTAGCACTTAGCAACGGGGCCCTATCCATTAGTATTCCACATAAGAAATCCATTATAGAAACTAATACAATTAGATTAGCTCTTCATAGACAAACTTGGGGTTTGCGAGCCAAGATAAGACCGGCTCGGGATCATGGGACCCTTTTCTATCAGATAGGAGGGGATCTTGTACAAAATAGACTTCTAAGTAATAACCCCATAGATCCTATATCTATCTATATAAAGAGGCAATCGAATCGTGTCAGGAAGCGGGTTTTTCTTTGGCCAAACGGTACTTCGAACTTGGAACGAGCATGAGGAGATTAACGAGACTTCTTTCTCTTTTGAGTTTTTCTGGCGGACCGGTCGCGCAAGATCTTTGGTCTTCCCCCGGAACCGATGAAAAAGTGGGTCGCTTCTTATGGACTCGCTCAGAATGATTCTTCTCTATCTATAGTTCATGGCCTATTAGAAGTAGAAGGTGCTCTGGTGCAATCCTTACCGACAGAAAAAGATTGCAGTCGGGTTGATAATAATCGAGTGCCATTACTTTGTCGGTCCGAACCAAGGAATCCGTTAGAAATGTTTTGAAATGGATATTGTTCTCTCTTTGATCAGGGATTGCTATATGAAATGGGTAAGTCACCAATCCCTTTGACAAATCGGGTGTCATATTAGATATCATATTCTATATATAGAAATATCGTAGAATAGACATATAGAATTTTTGGTTGGGAAATTCGAATGAATCATTGAGTGAAAAAGGAGCAAAGAATGACAAAAGACGAGACTCTACTAGTCTTCACTCTTGTGGTTTCCTCGGTTTCTGTTTTCTTATTCGGGATCTTGCTTTTCATGGTTCTCATCTCTGCAACTCGCGATTTTCGCGAGAGAACCAAATCCAAGTTGGTGAAGATCATGATTTAGGCTAGCATAGTAGTTATTACCTTTGCAATTGCGGTTCGAATCTATCCGATCTTTATCTTTTTGCTCAAAGAACGAATAAAACCCCTTGTCGAAGCCCTTTATGATAAGCTTCCCTGGATCTGGGAAGTTTCTCTTTCACGGTATTGGGATCGTTTGATCGATTTC